TGATAGTGATAGACGGCTCATTGAGATAGGTGTAAATGAGGAATACCCCCCCTAGAAACGTATATATAGGAAGTTTTCTCGTCGTACGGCTCGCGAACAAAGAATTTGATTCGAAGTTTTATCTATGTCTCTCTATAGAATTAGACTATAGAAAGTATACAATTCTAATAAATAAACAAAGAGTCCATAACATCATTAAATCAATTAGACTAGGATTGAAGTCGTTTTTCTTCTTCATTGCTGAAAATGAAAAAGAAACCAGCTGTAACCAGTCGTACTCATAACTCAAGGGTGCTTTTGAATCCTTTCAAAAATGGTAGCAACATACTTTTTTTTGATTTCCTTCTATCAAAATCAAAAAATCCTACGGCCAATTCATTATACACTTTTGATTAAAAAGGTTTAATTCATTCTAACAAATATTACTTTTGAATTGGAAATTTGCTCGATTGGGATCCCGTCAATTTATATATATTTATAATTTTTGAAGTTATTCCAATTTATTGATTTGCATTAACCCTAGATTCTTGTTCCGAGAAATAAATTAAGACTTTCTACTCGAGTTCCATCATGATCATGGACTATTTACTATCCCAACGTATGTCGAGACAAGAGCACCTCGGTTTCTCTAGAAATAGAAGATGGTGGATAGAAGAAGAAATCCACGGCGGATCGTGTCCTTCAAGTCGCACGTTGCTTTCTACCACATTGTTTCAAACGAAGTTTTACCATAACATTCTTCTAATTTGGAACCAGTATAGAATTGATTCGATTAGGGAATCATGAAGAGTCATTGGTTCAATTAATGCATAGACATCGAATTTATATCCCTTGTTCTTCTAGAATTTATACCTTTTGTTTTTCTACCATATCGATATTCTATCTTCTATATATAGATATATAGCTTTCTTTTCTGAAGAAGCTTTAGCAATTCTCTATCTTAAAGTCTAAAAGATTCCGTTTAACTTCTAAGAAATGATTTCAAATATCCATTAATGAATAAAAATTAATGAATAAAAATACTTTTCATTTTTATATGAAATTTTTTTAAACTTATCCTTTTGATCTGATTTGAAAAAAAATACATTGCTTAGGTCTTTTATATCGAATTCCATAATTCCATATATACCCTTTTTAGTTAAATTAGTTAAATTTTTGTTAATAAGATTCGAGCAGACGAAGGTAGTTTAATACCTTCGTTTAATGATTAACTCCTACCTGTTCCTCCGGAATACTTGGACAGAAACCAAAAGGTCGATTCGTATGGTCTGGCTAGGGATAAAGTCAAACGAGTCTCGATTAAGTTGCTCCTTTTTTTGGTAGGCTAAAAAAGCCTAAACCATAAAAGGTAAAAAGAAGTCAAATACCCCGTCTGCGGGATCAAAAAATAGAGAGGAACTCCAACACTTCAAATAGTAATAAAAGGGATAAAGAATATGCTCTGGGACGGAAGGATTCGAACCTCCGAATAGCGGGACCAAAACCCGTTGCCTTACCACTTGGCCACGCCCCATTTAGATTTCTATTCGACACGAATAATCAATAATATTAATATTTATTTTTTGTCAACTCCAAGATAAATAGTTATAGAGTAGATTAAATGTAGATTAAATTGTTAGTAAAATTTTAATACGTGTAAATATAGAATGTAACTTAATTTGAATGTAACGTAATTTATTGATCATTAGATAGAATTCAATTAAGATATTGTATGAAAAGTATGATTTCTTCGATTCTCTTTTGAGAATTGAAGGACTTTTGGTTGGGCGGATTCAAAAGAAAAGCGGGACTCTTTGTCTCCTTTCATTTTACCTTTTCCCTATATTTATATTATATAAATATTATATAAATAACTCAATCAAAATGGAATTATCTCACAGAACAAAACGTCTGCTATGCTTAATATTTGTAGTTTGATAGGGATCTGTCATTATGCCTTTTTTTCATATTCAAGTAACTTTTTGTTCGGAAAATTGCCCGAAGCCTATGCTTTTTTGAATCCAATCGTAGATGTTATGCCCGTCATACCTGTGCTATTTTTTCTCTTAGCTTTTGTTTGGCAAGCTGCTGTAAGTTTTCGATAAGATATTTAATTTGAAAATCGCCTATAAAAGTACTGCTTTACTTTAGTTGATAAAAAATTATAACAATTGATAGGATCATATATGTTTTAGAGTACGAACCCCTCAACTCAACTTGTTGGTTAGTCGGAATAACCCCGACCCCCCGGTTTATTTTTTCATTTTTGAACCCTTTTCGAGTGAAAGCTCCGTATTATTCTTATTTATTATTCTTATTCTATTAGAAAAGATATTTTTATTTTGGTTAATGGAAAACTCTTATTCAAAATGAATTTCTGAAAATATTTTTCTATTTAGAATTTTGTTATTCGTATTCACAGAAGATATGTGGTAGAAAACTGTAGGACCTATTCTATTTTTTTTTTGAAAAAAAAATTATCTTGGAGATTTTAGAATGCTTACTCTCAAACTCTTCGTTT